GCTAGCGTAGCTTAACTAAAGCATAACACTGAAGATGTTAAGATGGGCCCTAGAAAGCCCCGCGGGCACAAAGGCTTGGTCCTGACTTTACTGTCAACTCTAGCTAAACTTACACATGCAAGTATCCGCGACCCTGTGAGAATGCCCATAGTTTTCTGCCCGAAAACAAGGAGCTGGTATCAGGCACACCCAATCTCAAGCCCATGACGCCTTGCTTAGCCACACCCTCAAGGGAACTCAGCAGTGATAAACCTTAAGCTATAAGTGAAAACTTGACTTAGTTAAAGCTAAGAGGGCCGGTAAAACTCGTGCCAGCCACCGCGGTTATACGAGAGGCCCAAGTTGACAGACGCCGGCGTAAAGCGTGGTTAAGGTAAACTACAACTAAAGCCGAATACCTTCAAGGCAGTTATACGCATTCGAAGGCACGAAGCCCCACCACGAAAGTGGCTTTATGACCCCTGACTCCACGAAAGCTATGGCACAAACTGGGATTAGATACCCCACTATGCTTAGCCGTAAACATTGATAGAGTCCTACACCCTCTATCCGCCTGGGTACTACGAGCATTAGCTTAAAACCCAAAGGACTTGGCGGTACTTTAGATCCCCCTAGAGGAGCCTGTTCTATAACCGATGACCCCCGTTTAACCTCACCCTCCCTTGTTTTTCCCGCCTATATACCGCCGTCGTCAGCTTACCCTGTGAGGGTTTAACAGTAAGCAAAATTGGCACCACCCAGAACGTCAGGTCGAGGTGTAGCGCATGAGAGGGGAAGAAATGGGCTACATTCGCTAACACAGCGAATACGAACGATGTACTGAAATTGTACATCCGAAGGAGGATTTAGCAGTAAGTGGAAAATAGAGTGTTCCACTGAAATCGGCTCTGAAGTGCGTACACACCGCCCGTCACTCTCCCCAAGCTCATCAACCCACCTAACTAAAACAACATAACTGCAAAGGGGAGGCAAGTCGTAACATGGTAAGTGTACCGGAAGGTGCACTTGGAAAAATCAGAGTATAGCTAAAATAGAATAGCATTTCCCTTACACTGAAAAGTCATCCGTGCAAATCGGATTACCCTGACGCCAAACAGCTAGCCCACCCCAATAAAAACAACAACCCAATATTCATAAACCCAAATATACGCCTCCCCAATTAAACAAACCATTTTTCCCCCTTAGTATGGGCGACAGAAAAGGAATATACAGGAGCAATAGAGAAAGTACCGCAAGGGAACGCTGAAAGAGAAATGAAATAACCCAGTAAAGCCTAAAAAAGCAGAGATTTTACCTCGTACCTTTTGCATCATGATTTAGCTAGTATTACCCAAGCAAAGAGCACTTTAGTTTGGGCCCCCGAAACTACGTGAGCTACTCCAAGACAGCCTATCAATAGGGCAAACCCGTCTCTGTGGCAAAAGAGTGGGAAGAGCTTTGAGTAGAGGTGACAGACCTACCGAACCTAGTTATAGCTGGTTGCCTGAGAATTGGATAGGAGTTCAGCCTCCCGGCTTCTCCCTTCACCAAGGTCTCACCCCTACCGACACCTAAAGAAGCCGAGAGAGTTAATCAAAGGGGGTACAGCCCCTTTGAGACAAGACACAACTTTCCCAGGAGGGTAAAGATCATAATTACTAAAGGCAATAATGCCCTGGTGGGCCTAAAAGCAGCCACCCTTACAGAAAGCGTTAAAGCTCAAGCATTAAACCTTACCCATATATTCAGATAAACATATCCTAACCCCCTAACACTATCAGGCCATCTCATGCAGACATGAGAGTGCACATGCTAATATGAGTAATAAGAGAGGACTCGCCTCTCTCCTTGCACACGTGTATATCGGAACGAACCCCCACCGAAACTTAACGGCCCCAAACAAAGAGGGTAATGAACAACAAGTTAGACAACCAGAAAACCATCCAATTAATAACCGTTAACCCCACACTGGTGTGCCCCTAAGGAAAGACTAAAAGAAAAAGAAGGAACTCGGCAAACATTTTCCAAGCCTCGCCTGTTTACCAAAAACATCGCCTCTTGCAAAACGTAAGAATAAGAGGTCCAGCCTGCCCTGTGACTATATGTTTAACGGCCGCGGTATTTTAACCGTGCGAAGGTAGCGCAATCACTTGTCTTTTAAATGGAGACCTGTATGAATGGCATAACGAGGGCTTAACTGTCTCCTTTTTCAAGTCAATGAAATTGATCTCCCCGTGCAGAAGCGGGGATAAATCCATAAGACGAGAAGACCCTATGGAGCTTTAGACACCAAAGTATATCATGCTAAACACCCTTAAATAAAAGATTAAGCCAAATGATCTATACTCCTATGTCTTTGGTTGGGGCGACCGCGGGGAAATAAAAAACCCCCATGTGGAATAGGGGCACTGCCCCTACAACCAAGAGCTGCAGCTCTAATAAACAGAATTTCTGACCAATAAGATCCGGCAACGCCGATCAACGGACCGAGTTACCCTAGGGATAACAGCGCAATCCCCTTTTAGAGCCCATATCGACAAGGGGGTTTACGACCTCGATGTTGGATCAGGACATCCTAATGGTGCAGCCGCTATTAAGGGTTCGTTTGTTCAACGATTAAAGTCCTACGTGATCTGAGTTCAGACCGGAGTAATCCAGGTCAGTTTCTATCTATGCTATGTTCTTTTCTAGTACGAAAGGACCGAAAAGAAGAGGCCAATACTTAAAGCACGCCTCACCCCTCCTAATGAAAACAACTAAAATAGGCAAAAGGGTATACCCCTCCTACGCCCAAGATAATGGCATGTTGGGATGGCAGAGCCCGGCCATTGCAAAAGACCTAAGCCCTTTTTACAGAGGTTCAAGTCCTCTTCCTAACTATGATTACCGCCCTTATAACCCACCTTTTAAACCCCTTAGCTTTTATTGTTCCCGTCCTTCTCGCCGTAGCTTTCCTAACTCTAATTGAACGAAAAGTCCTAGGCTACATACAACTACGAAAAGGACCAAACATTGTTGGCCCTTACGGTCTACTTCAACCAATTGCAGATGGTGTAAAATTATTCATTAAGGAGCCTGTCCGACCTTCAACCTCTTCCCCCATCCTATTCCTTTTAGCCCCTATACTTGCCTTAACCTTAGCCCTTACCCTTTGGGCCCCTATACCTCTTCCATATCCTGTAGTTGACCTAAACCTCGGAATCCTATTTATTCTTGCATTATCAAGCCTAGCAGTTTATTCAATCCTCGGCTCAGGCTGAGCATCTAATTCAAAGTATGCTCTAATTGGAGCCCTTCGGGCCGTAGCCCAAACCATCTCCTACGAAGTTAGCCTAGGACTAATTCTTCTCAATGCCATTATCTTTACAGGCGGATTTACACTTCAAACCTTTAATGTTGCCCAAGAAGCTATCTGATTAATTATTCCTGCCTGACCTCTAGCCGCAATATGATATATTTCAACCCTCGCTGAAACAAACCGAGCCCCTTTCGACCTCACCGAAGGAGAATCAGAACTAGTCTCAGGTTTTAACGTCGAATATGCAGGAGGCCCATTTGCCTTATTCTTCTTAGCAGAGTATGCAAATATTCTACTCATAAATACACTTTCCGCCACACTATTCCTCGGAGCCTCCCACATCCCAACAATACCAGAGCTTACCGCCACAAACCTTATAATTAAAGCAGCTCTCCTCTCCATAGTATTTCTGTGAGTACGAGCCTCTTACCCCCGATTCCGATATGATCAACTCATGCACCTGATCTGAAAAAACTTTCTTCCCCTAACACTAGCCCTTGTCATTTGACACCTTGCACTCCCAATCGCATTCGCAGGTCTACCCCCTCAACTATAAACGCTGGATTCGTGCCTGAAGCCCAAGGGCCACTTTGATAGAGTGAACTATGGGGGTTAAAGTCCCCCCGACTCCTTAGAAAGAAGGGACTCGAATCCTACCTAAAGAGATCAAAACTCTTTGTGCTTCCACTACACTACTTCCTAGTAAAATCAGCTAATTAAGCTTTTGGGCCCATACCCCAAACATGTTGGTTAAAATCCTTCTTTTACTAATGAGCCCGTACATTCTAGCCACCCTTCTATTTGGCCTTGGCCTAGGGACCACAATTACATTCGCAAGCTCACACTGACTACTTGCATGAATAGGACTTGAAATAAATACCCTAGCCATTATTCCACTTATAGCACAAAACCACCATCCCCGAGCAGTTGAAGCAACCACCAAATATTTCCTCACCCAAGCCACCGCAGCCGCCATACTTTTATTTGCCAGCACCACCAACGCCTGACTTACTGGGCAGTGAAGCATTGAACAAATGACACACCCCCTTCCCACTACCATAATTATTATTGCACTAGCACTAAAAATTGGATTAGCCCCAGTCCACGCTTGACTACCCGAAGTTCTCCAAGGATTAGACCTTACCACTGGACTTATCCTCTCCACCTGACAGAAACTTGCCCCATTTGCCCTACTACTACAGATTCACCCTACAAACCCCACTATCCTAATTATATTAGGCGTTTCCTCAACCCTCGTAGGCGGCTGAGGAGGACTTAACCAAACTCAACTACGAAAAATCCTAGCCTATTCTTCCATTGCACACCTCGGATGAATAATCCTAATTCTGCAATTTTCACCCTCACTTACCCTCCTAACCCTTCTCACCTATTTCATTATGACATTCTCAACCTTCCTCGTATTTAAACTAAATAAAGCAACGAACATTAATGCACTTGCCACCTCCTGGACAAAAGCCCCAGCACTTACATCCCTAACCCCTCTGGTTCTTCTATCCCTAGGAGGCCTCCCCCCACTAACAGGCTTCATACCAAAATGACTCATTTTACAAGAACTCTCTAAACAAGACCTTGCCCCTGTGGCAACCCTCGCCGCCCTATCTGCCCTTCTCAGCCTTTATTTCTACTTACGACTATCATATGCAATAACCCTAACTATGTCGCCTAATAACCTAACTGGTATCACCTCATGACGCCTCCCCTCCCTTCAGCCTACACTACCACTAGCTCTGTCCCTCGTAGCTACCCTCACCCTCCTACCCCTGACCCCAGCCGCAACGGCATTGCTAACCCTTTAAGGGACTTAGGATAGTACAAGTCCAAGGGCCTTCAAAGTCCTAAGCGGGAGTGAAAATCTCCCAGCCCCTGATAAGACTTGCGGGACATTACCCCACATCTCCTGCATGCAAAACAGACACTTTAATTAAGCTAAAGCCTTACTAGACAGGCAGGCCTCGATCCTACAAACTCTTAGTTAACAGCTAAGCGCCCAAACCAGCGAGCATCCGTCTACCTTTCCCCGCCTTTTCAAAAAGGAAGGCGGGGAAAGCCCCGGCAGACGGTTAGTCTGCTCCTTAAGATTTGCAATCTTACATGACATACACCTCAGGGCTTGATAAGAAGAGGGCTTAAACCTCTGTATATGGGGCTACAATCCACCGCTTACTCAGCCACCTTACCTGTGGCAATCACACGTTGATTTTTCTCGACCAACCATAAAGACATCGGCACCCTATATCTAGTATTTGGTGCATGAGCTGGAATAGTAGGTACAGCCTTAAGCCTGCTCATCCGAGCTGAACTAAACCAACCAGGCGCCCTCCTTGGGGATGACCAGATCTACAATGTAATTGTTACAGCACACGCTTTCGTAATAATTTTCTTTATAGTAATACCAATTATGATTGGAGGATTTGGAAACTGGCTCATTCCACTAATGATTGGAGCCCCAGACATAGCATTCCCCCGAATGAACAACATAAGCTTTTGACTACTCCCCCCTTCATTCCTCCTACTTCTAGCTTCCTCTGGAGTTGAAGCTGGTGCCGGAACTGGATGAACTGTTTATCCTCCCCTAGCCGGCAACCTGGCCCACGCCGGAGCATCAGTTGACCTAACTATTTTCTCCCTCCATTTAGCAGGGGTTTCCTCAATCCTTGGGGCTATTAATTTCATTACAACAATTATTAATATGAAACCTGCCGCCATCTCTCAGTACCAGACCCCTCTGTTTGTCTGATCTGTCCTAATTACAGCCGTCCTTCTCCTTCTATCCCTACCAGTTCTTGCTGCCGGGATTACAATGCTTCTTACAGATCGAAACTTAAATACAACATTCTTTGATCCTGCAGGTGGGGGAGATCCTATTCTCTATCAACACCTATTCTGATTCTTCGGCCACCCGGAAGTTTATATTCTTATTCTTCCCGGCTTCGGAATAATTTCCCATATTGTAGCATACTACGCCGGCAAAAAAGAACCCTTCGGGTATATAGGAATGGTGTGAGCTATGATGGCTATTGGCCTTCTAGGCTTCATCGTGTGAGCCCATCACATGTTTACAGTAGGAATAGACGTAGACACACGGGCCTACTTCACATCCGCAACAATAATTATCGCAATTCCCACCGGTGTAAAAGTCTTTAGCTGACTAGCAACCCTACACGGCGGGGCCATTAAATGAGAAACCCCTCTTTTATGAGCCATCGGTTTTATTTTCCTTTTTACAGTAGGAGGCTTAACAGGCATCGTATTAGCTAATTCATCCCTAGACATTGTTCTCCACGACACCTATTATGTTGTAGCCCACTTCCACTACGTCCTATCCATGGGTGCTGTATTTGCTATCGTTGCCGGCTTCGTTCACTGATTCCCATTATTTACAGGATACACCCTGCACAGCACATGAACTAAAATCCACTTTGGCGTAATGTTTGTAGGCGTTAACCTAACATTCTTCCCTCAGCATTTCCTTGGTTTAGCCGGAATGCCTCGACGATACTCAGATTACCCAGACGCCTATACCCTCTGAAACACAGTCTCTTCTATTGGGTCTCTAATCTCCCTTGTAGCAGTAATTATGTTCTTATTTATTATCTGAGAAGCATTCGCCGCCAAACGTGAAGTGTTGTCAGTAGAATTAACCACAACTAACGTGGAATGACTGCATGGCTGCCCTCCTCCTTACCACACATTCGAAGAACCTGCATTCGTTTTAGTCAAATCAGACTAACGAGAAAGGGAGGAGTTGAACCCCCGTAGGCTGGTTTCAAGCCAACCACATTACCGCTCTGTCACTTTCTTCATAAGACACTAGTAAAACTAGACATTACACTGCCTTGTCGAGGCAGGGTTGTGGGTTAAACCCCCGCGTGTCTTGCGCAAATTAATGGCACATCCCTCGCAGCTAGGTTTCCAAGATGCAGCTTCACCTGTTATAGAAGAGCTCCTTCACTTCCATGACCACGCCCTGATAATCGTTTTTCTGATCAGCACGCTAGTACTTTACATTATTGTTGCTATAATTTCAACTAAGCTTACTAACAAATACATCCTAGACTCCCAAGAAATTGAAATTATCTGGACCGTTCTCCCAGCTATTATTCTTATTCTCATTGCCCTCCCCTCACTTCGTATCCTCTACCTTATGGACGAAATTAATGACCCTCACCTAACAATTAAAGCCATAGGACACCAATGATACTGAAGTTATGAATATACAGATTACGAAGACCTAGGCTTCGACTCCTATATACTTCCCACACAAGACCTAGCCACCGGCCAGTTTCGATTACTTGAAGCAGATCACCGTATGGTTGTACCAATTGAATCCCCAATTCGTGTCCTAATCTCCGCTGAAGACGTCCTTCACTCATGAGCAGTCCCAGCTCTCGGAGTAAAAATGGATGCAGTTCCAGGCCGGCTAAACCAAGTAGCCTTTATTTCATCCCGACCAGGAGTCTTTTATGGTCAATGTTCCGAAATCTGTGGAGCAAACCACTCCTTTATGCCTATTGTAGTAGAAGCAGTTCCCCTAGAACACTTTGAAAACTGATCATCTCTAATACTTGAAGACGCCTCGCTAAGAAGCTAAACCGGGCACAGCGTTAGCCTTTTAAGCTAAAGATTGGTGACTCCCAACCACCCCTAGCGACATGCCCCAACTCAACCCCGCACCCTGGCTTGCCATCCTTGTCTTCTCTTGATTAATTTTCTTAATCATTGTTATTCCAAAAGTTATAGCCCATACCTTCCCAAACGAACCAACACCCCAAAGCACGCAAAAACCTAAAGGGGAACCTTGAAACTGACCATGATACTAAGCTTTTTCGATCAATTTATGAGCCCCGTCTACCTGGGCATCCCTTTAATTGCCCTAGCCCTAACTCTCCCCTGACTTCTTTTTCCTACACCAACAACCCGATGACTTAATAATCGGCTACTAACTCTCCAAAACTGATTTATTGGTCGACTCACTCGAGAGCTATTTCTACCTGTTAACCTACCCGGACATAAATGAGCCGTGCTACTGGCCTCATTAATGTTGTTCCTAATTTCCCTTAATATGCTGGGCCTTCTGCCATATACCTTCACCCCAACCACACAACTGTCCCTTAATATGGGCCTCGCATTTCCCCTTTGAATAGCAACAGTTATTATTGGAATGCGAAACCAACCAACCGAAGCTCTCGGCCACCTACTTCCAGAAGGAACCCCTACCCCACTTATCCCTGTCCTAATTATTATCGAAACAATTAGCCTATTCATTCGCCCATTAGCCCTGGGAGTACGGCTAACAGCCAACCTTACAGCCGGCCACCTTTTAATTCAATTAATCGCAACAGCCGCTACCGTTCTTTTACCATTAATACCAACCGTAGCAATTCTAACAGCAACTGTACTCTTCCTTCTTACACTTTTAGAAGTTGCTGTAGCAATGATTCAAGCATATGTATTTGTCTTACTTTTAAGCCTGTACCTACAAGAAAACGTCTAATGGCCCACCAAGCACACGCATACCACATAGTTGACCCTAGCCCCTGACCACTTACAGGCGCAATTGCTGCCCTGCTAATAACATCAGGCCTTGCTATCTGATTCCATTTTAATTCCACAACATTAATATCTGTTGGACTTATCCTTCTTCTCCTCACAATATACCAATGATGACGAGATATTATTCGGGAAGGAACCTATCAAGGGCACCACACCCCACCCGTACAAAAAGGCCTCCGATACGGAATAATCCTTTTCATTACCTCCGAAGTCTTCTTCTTCCTAGGATTTTTTTGAGCCTTCTACCACTCAAGCCTTGCTCCCACCCCCGAACTAGGAGGTTGCTGACCACCCACTGGCATTACAACCCTAGACCCATTCGAAGTGCCCCTCCTAAACACTGCAGTTCTTCTTGCCTCCGGAGTTACAGTTACCTGAGCCCATCATAGCATCATAGAAGGAAACCGAAAAGAAGCAATCCAATCCTTAGCACTAACAATTCTACTAGGCTTTTACTTTACTTTCCTTCAAGCTATGGAATACTATGAAGCTCCTTTTACAATTGCAGACGGAGTCTATGGCTCTACATTCTTTGTAGCCACAGGCTTCCACGGACTCCACGTAATTATTGGCTCCACATTTTTAGCTGTCTGCCTACTCCGTCAAATCCAGTATCACTTTACATCTGACCATCACTTCGGGTTTGAAGCAGCCGCCTGATACTGACACTTCGTAGACGTTGTCTGACTATTCCTATACGTCTCAATCTACTGATGAGGATCATAATCTTTCTAGTATCAGCTCTAGTATAAGTGACTTCCAATCACCAGGTCTTGGTTAAAATCCAAGGAAAGATAATGAGCTTAGTAACAACAATTATCGCAATTGCCGCCGTACTCTCCACAATCCTAGCTATTGTATCCTTCTGATTACCCCAAATCACCCCTGATCACGAAAAGCTTTCCCCCTACGAATGCGGATTTGACCCTTTAGGTTCAGCTCGACTACCATTTTCACTCCGTTTCTTCCTCGTTGCTATCCTTTTTCTCCTATTTGACCTAGAAATTGCCCTCCTACTGCCCCTCCCTTGAGGAGACCAACTTACCTCCCCCTTGACCACATTCCTATGAGCTGCTGCCGTCTTGACCCTTTTAACACTCGGCCTAATCTATGAGTGGCTGCAAGGAGGCTTAGAGTGAGCTGAATGGGTGATTAGTTTAAGTTAAAACACTTGATTTCGGCTCAAGAGCTTGTGGTTAAAATCCACAATTACCTTATGACCCCTGTTCACTTCGCTTTTTCATCAACCTTTATGTTAGGGCTGACAGGCCTGGCATTTCATCGTACTCATCTCCTCTCAGCCCTTTTATGCTTAGAGGCTATAATGCTCTCCCTGTTTATTGCCCTGTCTATTTGGACCTTACAATTAGACTCAACTAACTTTTCAGCCTCCCCTATACTTCTACTGGCCTTCTCGGCTTGCGAAGCTAGTGCAGGGCTTGCTTTACTAGTAGCTACCTCCCGAACCCACGGGAGCGACCACCTACAAAGCCTTAACCTACTACAATGCTAAAAATCCTCATCCCAACACTTATGCTTGTTCCCACAACCTGAATAGTTTCCCCAAAATGATTATGGCCCACTACCTTAGGCCACAGCCTTATTATTGCACTAGCCAGCCTTACTTGATTAGAAAGCCTATCAGAGACAGGATGAACTTCCCTTAATCAGTATATAGCGACAGACCCCTTATCAACACCACTTCTTGTCCTCACTTGCTGACTTCTACCACTAATAATCTTAGCCAGCCAGAACCATACAGCCCAAGAACCTTTAAACCGCCAACGAATATACATCACCCTCCTAACATCCTTGCAAATCTTCCTAATTCTAGCCTTCAGTGCCACCGAAATTATTATGTTTTATATTATGTTTGAAGCCACCCTTATCCCGACACTAGTGATTATTACCCGCTGAGGTAATCAAACAGAGCGCCTAAACGCAGGAACCTATTTTTTATTTTACACTCTAGCAGGCTCTTTACCCCTCTTAGTAGCCCTCCTCCTATTACAAAACAGCACAGGGACATTGTCCCTTTTAACACTTCAATATGCCGCCCCTTTACAACTAGTATCCTACGCAGATAAACTATGATGAGCAGGCTGTTTATTAGCATTTCTAGTTAAGATGCCCTTATACGGAGTTCACCTTTGACTTCCCAAAGCACACGTAGAAGCCCCTATCGCCGGTTCAATAGTACTTGCCGCCGTCCTTCTAAAATTAGGTGGTTATGGCATAATGCGAATGATGATTATACTAGAACCACTCACTAAAGAACTCAGCTACCCCTTTATCATCTTTGCCCTTTGAGGAGTAATTATGACAGGCTCAATTTGTCTCCGTCAAACAGACCTTAAATCACTAATTGCTTATTCATCAGTCAGCCACATGGGACTAGTTGCAGCAGGAATCCTAATTCAAACACCATGAGGATTTACAGGAGCACTTATTCTGATAATTGCACATGGACTAACCTCATCTGCCCTCTTCTGCTTGGCAAACACCAACTACGAACGAACACACAGCCGAACAATAGTCTTAGCACGAGGTTTACAAATAGTGCTCCCCCTGATAACAACATGATGATTCATCGCAAGCCTTGCCAACCTAGCATTACCCCCTCTTCCTAACCTGATAGGAGAACTTATAATTATCACCTCCTTATTTAACTGATCCTATTGAACCCTTTTATTAACCGGAGCAGGTACCCTAATCACCGCCGGCTACTCCCTCTATATATTCCTTATAACACAACGAGGTCCACTCCCTGCACATATTATTGCACTTGACCCCACACACTCTCGAGAACACCTTCTTATAGCCCTTCACCTACTCCCCCTAGCCCTCCTAATCCTCAAACCCGAGTTAATTTGAGGCTGAACTGCCTGTAGATATAGTTTAACGAAAACATTTGATTGTGGCTCCAAAGACAGGGGTTAAAGTCCCCTTATTTACCGAGAGAGACTCGCCAGTAACGAAAACTGCTAATTTTCGCGTCCTTGGTTGAACCCCAGGGCTCACTCGCCCCGCTTCTAAGGGATAACAGCTCATCCGCTGGTCTTAGGAACCAGAAACTCTTGGTGCAAATCCAAGTAGCAGCTATGCACCCCACCTCTCTGATAATAACAACGAGTCTAATCATTATTTTTTCACTCCTAGTGTATCCTGTACTTACAACCCTTTCTCCCCAGCCCCAAACCCCCGACTGAGCTCTCACACAAGTCAAAACCGCAGTAAAGCTGGCATTCTTAGTTAGCCTACTCCCTCTTTTTCTATTTATAAACGAAGGAGCAGAAACAATTATTACTAGCTGAAACTGAATAAATACGCACACCTTTGACGTTAATATTAGCCTAAAATTTGATCACTACTCAATCATCTTCACACCAGTCGCACTGTACGTAACATGGTCTATTCTAGAATTTGCATCATGATATATACACGCAGACCCCTTTATAAACCGATTCTTTAAGTATCTTCTAGTCTTTCTCATCGCCATAATTATTCTAGTAACAGCAAACAACATGTTCCAAATCTTCATCGGCTGAGAGGGTGTCGGAATCATATCCTTCCTCCTTATCGGCTGATGGTACGGACGAGCAGATGCAAACACAGCTGCCCTACAAGCAGTAGTTTATAACCGAGTAGGAGACATCGGACTAATTCTTGCTATAGCATGAATAGCAACCAACCTAAATTCATGAGAAATACAACAAATATTTGTAACCGCTAAAAATTTTGATATAACCCTTCCACTTCTGGGCCTAATTCTTGCCGCTACTGGCAAATCAGCCCAGTTCGGCCTTCACCCGTGACTTCCCTCTGCTATGGAGGGCCCTACACCGGTCTCTGCCCTACTACATTCTAGTACTATAGTTGTTGCAGGAATTTTCCTCCTTATCCGAATGAGCCCTCTAATAGAAAATAACCAAACAGCCCTAACTCTATGCCTCTGCCTAGGAGCCCTAACTACACTATTTACTGCTACTTGTGCCCTCACCCAAAACGACATTAAAAAGATCGTTGCATTCTCCACATCAAGCCAACTAGGACTTATGATAGTAACCATCGGACTGAACCAACCCCAACTTGCCTTCCTTCATATCTGCACCCATGCTTTCTTCAAAGCAATACTCTTCCTATGCTCCGGCTCAATTATTCACAGCCTAAATGACGAGCAAGACATTCGAAAAATAGGAGGTATACATCACCTCACCCCTTTTACATCATCCTGCTTAACCATCGGCAGCCTAGCTCTAACTGGTACTCCTTTCCTAGCCGGGTTTTTCTCAAAAGATGCTATCATCGAAGCACTAAACACATCCCACCTCAACGCCTGAGCCCTAACACTTACCCTCCTTGCAACCTCCTTCACAGCCATCTATAGCCTTCGAGTCGTATTCTTTGTTTCCATAGGACACCCTCGATTCAACGCTCTTTCCCCTATTAATGAAAACAACCCAGCAGTAATTAACCCCATCAAACGATTAGCATGAGGCAGCATCATCGCCGGCCTTTTAATTACCTCTAACATTCTTCCGTTAAAAACACCAGTTATATCCATACCACCCCTTCTGAAGCTAGCTGCACTAATCGTTACAATCCTTGGCTTAATTATTGCCTTAGAATTAGCAACTCTTACAAGTAAACAACTCAAACCTACCCCCATGCTTACTCCCCACCACTTCTCCAATATGCTAGGATTCTTCCCACACATTATCCACCGCTTCACACCAAAACTAAACCTGGTCCTAGGACAAACCGTCGCCAGCCAAATAATCGACCAAACCTGATTAGAAAAAACTGGCCCTAAGGCCCTAGCTTCATCTAACATCCCCTTAATTACAACAACAAGTAACGCCCAACAAGGCATAATTAAAACCTACCTCTCCCTTTTCCTTCTCACCCTTGCCCTAGCCACTCTTCTGATTATTTACTAAACTGCCCGAACCGTCCCCCGGTCTATTCCCCGCGTTAACTCTAATACCACAAATAAAGTAAGAAGTAGTACCCACGCGCTAATTACTAATATACCCCCTCCTAACGAGTACATTAACGCAACTCCCCCAACATCCCCTCGAAAGACAGAAAACTCTTCTATATCATCCGCAGGTACTCAAGAAGCCTCATATCACCCCCCTCAAAAGAGAGCACATGCTAAAATTACCCCTACCGCATAAATTACTATATATAGTACAACAGCTGGACTCCCTCAACTTTCAGGATAAGGTTCAGCAGCTAAAGCTGCTGAATAAGCAAATACAACCAGCATTCCCCCTAGATAAATTAAAAATAATACTAAAGATAAAAAAGAGCCACCATGGCCAATTAAAACCCCACACCCTATGCCCGAAACAACCACTAAACCTAGGGCAGCGAAATAAGGAGAGGGGTTAGAAGCAACAGCAACTAACCCTAACACTAAACCAAACAATAACAGACACATCATATAAGTCATAATTCCTGCCAGGATTTTAACCAGGACTAACGGCTTGAAAAACCACCGTTGTTATTCAACTACAAGAACCCTAATGGCAAGCCTTCGAAAAACCCACCCCCTATTAAAAATTGTTAATGACGCAGTAATTGATCTGCCCTCCCCCTCCAACATTTCTGTATGATGAAACTTCGGTTCACTACTCGGACTTTGCTTAATTACCCAAATCCTCACAGGATTATTCCTTGCTATACACTACACCCCTGACGTCGAATCAGCCTTTGCCTCAGTAGCCCATATCTGCCGAGACGTCAACTTTGGATGACTCATCCGAAATTTACATGCAAACGGTGCATCCTTCTTCTTCATCTGCATCTACATGCACATTGGACGAGGCCTTTACTACGGCTCCTACCTCTACAAAGAAACATGAAACATCGGCGTCGTCCTACTTCTACTAGTTATAATAACTGCCTTCGTTGGATATGTCCTCCCCTGAGGACAAATGTCGTTCTGAGGTGCCACAGTTATTACAAACCTCCTTTCTGCCGTCCCCTATGTAGGCACTATGCTTGTAGAGTGAATTTGAGGAGGATTCTCAGTTGACAACGCCACTCTCACCCGATTCTTTGCATTCCATTTCTTATTCCCATTCGTCATTGCAGCCTTTTCAGTCCTGCACCTACTGTTCCTGCACGAAACCGGATCAAATAACCCAATTGGTTTAAATTCGAACGCAGACAAAATCTCGTTCCACCCCTATTTTTCATATAAAGACTTACTTGGCTTTGCAGTTCTACTAATTGCACTAGCCTCTCTAGCACTATTTTCCCCCAACCTCTTGGGAGACCCAGACAACTTTACCCCTGCTAACCCAATAGTTACCCCTCCCCACATCAAACCTGAGTGATATTTCTTATTCGCCTATGCCATTCTGCGTTCAATTCCAAATAAACTAGGAGGAGTACTAGCCCTCCTGGCTTCCATCCTAGTTCTTATAGTAGTACCCTTTTTGCACACATCAAAACAACGAGCATTAACATTCCGACCAGTCTCACAGTTCTTATTCTGAACACTTGTTGCAGACGTAGTAATCCTCACATGAATCGGAGGAATACCAGCAGAACAACCCTTTATTATCATCGGCCAAGTAGCATCCGTCCTTTACTTCTCCCTATTCCTCGTATTCTTCCCAGCAGCTGGATGGGTAGAAAACAAAATCCTTGGATGAGCCTGCATTAGTAGCTCAGCGTCAGAGCGCCGGTCTTGTAAACCGGACGCCGGAGGTTAAAATCCTCCCTCTTGCTCAAAGAAAGGAGATTTTAACTCCTACCCCTAACTCCCAAAGCTAGGATTCTAAACTAAACTATTCTTTGAACCTTAATACATATATGTACTTGAATGCTTTTCAAATACATATATGTATTTACACCATATATTTATGTTAACCATAATTAATAATGCTTTAGGACATAATTTTATATAATTGACATAACAGTAAAATACCATTCATACATCAACAACAAACTAAGACCTACATAAACCATTACAATATATATTTAATTATACGTTTAAATAAAGAATAAACGAAATTTAAGACCTAACACAAACTCTCATAAGTCTAGATATACCAAGATTCAACATCCCGTCAACTCTCAAAAATTTAATGTAGTAAGAGCCTACCATCCAGCTCATTTCTTAATGCATACGGTTATTGAAGGTGAGGGACAATTATTGTGGGGGTTTCACTTAGTGAATTATTCCTGGCATTTGGTTCCTACTTCAGGGCCATGAATTGATATTATCCCTCATACTTTCATCGACGCTTACATAAGTTAATGGTGGAAAACATACGACTCGTTACCCAACATGCCGAGCGTTCACTCCATCGGGCAAGGGGTTTCCTTTTTTTGTCTTCCTTTCACTTGACATTTCAGAGTGCGCACGGTAATATCATATAAGGTTGAACATTTCCTTGCTTGCAGAGGAAATAGTATTCATGGTGGAAAGATTTAACTAAAGAATAACATATTAGGATATCAAGAGCATAAATGAAATATTACTCCTAGTTTATCTAAGATGCCCCCCGGTTTCCGCGCGTTAAACCCCCCTACCCCCCTAAACTCCTGAGATCACTAACATTCCTGAAAACCCCCCGTAAACAGGAAAATCTCAAGTGGGGTATTTTATAATCCAAAATGTATCTATTTACATTATTATAAATATTACACAAT